TCTGATTCTAAATTGTGAAGCGAAGAAGAAATATGTGGATAAACGGAAGGGTGAAAGAAGGGGAGAAAAAACAAAAAAAAAACAACGATATAAAATTCCATCCAATATGTAAGGTTTATGAGTCATCTCATAAAAAAGCAATGTAATAAAGCATCAATCAATATGGATTCATAAAAAAGAAAACGAATCCGTTCATAGAACAAAAAAAATAAGAGCTTCGAGCCAATAAAGACTAAGAAAATTGGCTCAAGAAAAAATTTCATTATGAGCTCCGTTGTAGAAATCAGACCTAACCATTAAGTAAGAAGCGATGGGAACGATGGAACCTGTGAATCCAAATCTATTGAAAACAGACTCATTGATCGGGATGGCGAAACAAACCAGAGACTAATTCCTTCATCTATTGGGAAAATAAAAGTCATGAGTTAACCCTACAACTAAAATAGCGACGAAAAGAGTCAATATTCGCCCGTGAAAACTTTATCTTCTTGGATTGATAATTTTTGCTCAATCCAATAGGATAAAAAGAAAAACAAAACAAATATTCGTTAGAACATAAAAAAAGAATATGATATTTAAAAATATAAAATAGAAATATTAATATGCTTAGTTAGCTAAAAAAGCAAGATATACAAATGAATAATAGACATTTTGAAAATTTTATTATTCGCGAGGAGCTGGATGAGAAGAAACTCTCATGTCCAGTTCTGTAGTAGAGATGGAATTCAGAACCAACCATCAACTATAACCCCAAAAGAACCAGATTCCGTAAACAACATAGAGGAAGAATGAAGGGAATATCTTATCGAGGTAATCATATTTCTTTCGGTAAATACGCTCTTCAGGCACTTGAACCTGCTTGGATCACGTCTAGACAAATAGAAGCAGGTCGACGAGCAATGACACGAAATGCACGCCGCGGTGGAAAAATATGGGTACGTATATTTCCAGACAAACCGGTTACAGTAAGACCCGCAGAAACACGTATGGGTTCAGGGAAAGGATCCCCTGAATATTGGGTAGCTGTTGTTAAACCAGGTCGAATACTTTATGAAATGGGTGGAGTAACAGAAAATATAGCCAGAAGGGCGATTTCAATAGCATCGTCCAAAATGCCTATACGAACTCAATTCATTATTTCGGGATAAAAAGAATCAAAAGAAAAAGGTCTTGGGGATAAAAAAACAATAACAGGTGCCGGTTTCTTTCTTTGGACAAACAATATTTCTTTTTTTTTTTTTCTTCACTCTTTGCTTTGCATTGAAAGAATAGATTATAAAAAAATGATATGATTCAACCCCAAACCCTTTTGAATGTAGCGGATAACAGCGGGGCTCGAGAATTGATGTGTATTCGAATCATAGGAGCTAGCAATCGTCGATATGCTCATATCGGTGACGTTATTGTTGCTGTGATCAAAGACGCAGTGCCAAATATGCCCCTAGCAAGATCAGAGGTGGTCAGAGCTGTAATTGTACGTACTTGTAAAGAACTCAAACGTGATAACGGTATGATAATACGATATGATGACAATGCTGCGGTTGTCATTGACCAAGAAGGAAACCCCAAAGGAACTCGAATTTTTGGTGCAATTGCCCGGGAATTGAGACAGTTAAATTTTACTAAAATAGTTTCATTAGCTCCGGAGGTATTGTAAGGTCTTCTAAAATAAGATAATACCATTGGTTATAGTAAAGTATTTGAAAGAAAGAGATTAAGAAATATATTCAGAATTTTTAGTAGATTGTGTCGCACGCATATGCCTTTAATTTAAATTCATAAACAAATAAGTAAAAAAAAAAACATGTTGATTATATCAAAATTGGGGAGCACCAAGAAATTTAATTCACCATGGGTAGGGATATTATTGCTGACATAATAACTTCTATACGAAATGCTGATATGGATAGAAAAAGGGCGGTTCGAATAGCATATACTAATATCACTGAAAATATTGTTAAAATACTTTTACGAGAAGGTTTTATCGAAAACGTGAGAAAACATAAAGAAACCAAAAAAGATTTTTTGGTTTTAACCCTACGGCATAGAAGGAATAGGAAAAGGTCTTATATAAATTTTTTAAATTTAAAACGGATCAGCCGGCCTGGTCTCCGAATCTATTTGAACTACCAACGAATTCCTAGAATTTTAGGTGGGATGGGAATTGTAATTATTTCTACTTCTCGAGGTATAATGACAGACCGAGAGGCTCGACTAGAACGAATTGGTGGAGAAGTTTTGTGTTATATATGGTAATCCTTCTAATATACGAATTGGGTCCGAAACTTCTTATTTGTGAAAACAAAAAGAAAAGGGGCGGGTTGTCTAATATCGTTCCTCCTCCATCAATTGATACTTCAAGGAGGCTTTACCTGGAATGAAAGAACAAAAATGGATTCATGAAGGTTTAATTACTGAATCCCTTCCCAACGGTATGTTCCGGATTCGCTTAGATAATCAAGATATGATTCTAGGTTATGTTTCGGGAAAGATCCGACGT